CCTTCTAGAAGAGGAAAATTCTACCAAATCTGTCTAGTTACTTCGTTCCTTATTTCGACTCGTGGAATCCTGAGGAAAAAAAGAATTTTGTTTCTACCGAGCTGAAACAATATGTCGATGGCTCTAGTAAACCAAAGCCACCATTTTCTAGCTATTTGGCTTCAATCCCCTTTTTAATACAAAAATTGAAGATTTAGTTACGATTAGAAAAAAACTTTTTATTTTCTCATCCATGGATCCCTTTACTCATACTCATTCAATTGGAAGAGTTGAATCAACTCAAAAAAATTATGCTTCGCGATTCCATATGATCCAATGTTTTTTAGTCAATTAAAAAATGACTGGCCTTTGGATACAAATCACGAGAATTTATATTTTTCCTCAAACGTAACATTAAGAGGTAAAGGATTAACCCTTTTTTAAGAAATAAAGTTTCTTATTGGAATATTAACTGAAAGACCCTTTAACTATTTAAGTTGTTAATAGGACGAATCACACTTTTACCACTAAACTATACCCGCTACAATTTCATTATTGTATATTAATGAGCTATTTGTCGAACAAAGGAGTGAGACATAATAAAGATAGCATCAGAATGATGAAAATTGGAATCTTGACACATATTTGTCTTGACAGGGAAGGGACTTGATAAAATCCCAAATAGCTGAATAAAGTTTATTTAACTATAAAATAATGAGTTATACTTTTCATTTCATGGTGAGTCGTTACTGATAATTCTGACTTGAAGGAGCTATTGAAGTTGGACATAAAAAATAATTCTACAAGAATTCGGAATTCCACTTTTATTTTATTTTTTTATTTCTTTTTTGGGTGCCAGATCTTATAAATTTGGGTCAATTAGATGAATCTTACTTAAGTCTTCAAATCAAACAAAGTTTGTTACTTTAACAAGTAAATAAGTTAAGTAAGTTAAGTTAAATTTAATATTCATTTAATATTTTATTCATTTAATTTATTTTATTTATTTAGTTAGTTTAATTTTAATATTAATAATATTTAATTAGTTTAATATAATATTCTATTTATAGATTCTATTTTATAGATTATATTATATTTAATTTAAGAATATTATTTTAATAATATAATATTTTAATATTTATTTTAATTTTATATTTATTATATTATATTTTTTTTTTTGATTATATTTAATTTTATTTAATTATATTTATATTCTATGTCTATTTAAATTATATATTCTATTTAATATATATTCTATTTAATAATTTATTAATTTAATTTATTTATTAAAATATTATTTATTAATAATATTAATAATTAATATCTAATGTAATGATAGATAATATAATGATAATAATGTTGTAAATGTAAATAAATTCAAAAAATTTAAATAAATAAATTCCATTTTAATATCATTAAATATTAAAAAATATAAATTTAATAAGTTAAGTTTTAATTTAAATTTAATGAGTTAAGTAATTAAGAAAGTTTAATTAAATTAAGAATTCAAAAAAAAAATTGTAAATTCTGTTTGAATTTGTTTTCTTAATTTTACATTTGATTTGTTCTTTTTTTAGTTATTTTTTTTTTTATTCAAGTCCAGTACCAGTAAGTAAATTCATAAAAAAAAAATAAATGACACCTCTAAGAATGGAATAGGAATAGAAATTCCCTTATTGTTTGTTTGTTATTTTTGTTGCTTCAATCAATAACAATTGTATTTCAAATACATATTCAAATACATAACAATTGTATTTCAAATACATAATTGTATTTCAAATACATATCAAATACATATATAATATAAAAAAAAATGGATTTATGAATGATTAATTGAAGTAATGGCCTAGCTAGTACTAGCCAGGCCGGGGAAATAAAACAAAAATTTTTGTATGAAATAAAAATAAGGTATTTTTCTATTTGACCGTTTTGAATTATTATTGTTATCAAAATTTAATTGTTGGTTAAGTCAAATTCATAGGTATCTTATTTACCCTTATCTTATAACTTAGCCTTATCTTATGTCCTTATTTTTTTTATATCCTTACCTTATACTTCACATATTTATTTACATATATCTTTATTAATTTTCATTTATTATAATTTATATATTATAATATATAAATAAATATTTAATATATAAAAATATATTTATATTATAATATAATATTATTATTATTTTGTTTATTATTAATTATTTTATTCATTTTTATTATTATTTTATTTATTATTAATCATTTTATTATATTAATTATTTTATATAATATATATAATATTATATAATATATATAATTTAAATATATATAATTTAAATATAATTTAATTCAATTTAATAATTCAAATGGAATTTAAATTAAATTTAAGAAGTAATAAGTTTAAATTAATAAGTTTAAAATATTAAAAAGTAATAGTAATATAATATTATTATTAAAAAAGGTAAGGCGGATTTTCATCAATCAACCGTTACTTTAAGTGTCACATAAACATAAAGAATCCCAATTCAAAATTAGGAGAGATGGCTGAGTGGACTAAAGCGGCGGATTGCTAATCCGTTGTACGAGTTATTCGTACCGAGGGTTCGAATCCCTCTCTCTCCACTTTCTCTGGTCACTTGATACTTTTGAATTCGAAAAATCTCGATCCTTTGTTTTTTTTTTTTATCATAGTTGAATATATGGAGTACATAAAAAAATATTCAGAAAAAGCAAGGAAAAATAAACCTCTTAGTCTTTTATTCCTCGCGCCCAGGATTACGTCCTGGATCATTAGATAAGAATCCGAAAATAAAGAGAGAAACAAAGAATATCACTACTGTATAAACGAAGAGTTTAAGAGTAAGCATTACGCAATCTCCAAGATAAGATCATTTTGGGGGTAAAAGGGAATAGATTATCCATTTGTTTTGTTGTAATACATGTACTATTTTGATTTGACATGACACCAAAATATGAAAAAATAAAAAACAAATTCTTTTAATTTTTCTAAATCTAAAAAAAATGAATTTTGAAAATTCATGAATTTATTTGTAATTAAGATTCTGATTTTTTCGTTACCAAAATTGTTATTGTAATATTAACAATTAGGTATTGTGGAAAAACCTAATCTAATAAAGTCCTTGCTCACCGGAAGGGCGGATGAAAGGGAAAATGGACTGATCAAAATTCATCGCTGCCCTTATCCAATATACAAGAATTTCCATTTTTTTAATTTAATAGAGGATTTTAATGTAAGACTCATATGATCTTATCAATAATTGATAGAATTTTTTTATCGAATAAATCATGAATATTTTCAGTATAGTATTAAGATTAAGAACTTCATCGAAAACTTACAGCAGCTTGCCAAACAAAGGCTAAGAGAAAGAAAAGTACAGGTATGACGGGCATAATGTCTATGATTGGATTGAAAAGAGCATAAGCCTCGGGCAATTTCCCGAAGAAAAAACTGCTTGAAGAAAGGGCAGAATTAAGACAGATACAGATAAAACTAAAAAAGATATTAAGCATAACAAACAAACATTTGTTTTTGTAGATAATTTAATTTTTATTGAATTATTGATATAAGGGAAAATTAAGAAAAAAGGTAGGTAAAAAATCCTTCCTTTTCTTTGATTTGAACTCCCCCCAAAAAATCCAAACCCAAAATCCTCACATTTTCAAATGAGAATACAAGGAATTACACTTTCATACAATATCTTAATTGAATTATATGTAATCATCAATGCATTTTTTATTCTATATCTATATGTATCGAATACCAGCAAGAATAACAAGATATCCTATATGTATTTATTTTATTTATTTTTATTGTCATATTGTCTGGAATTAAGTCTGGAATTGACGAATGTCCCAAAAAGGTAATAATGTTTATTAGTGTCAAATAGAAATCTAAATGGGGCGTGGCCAAGCGGTAAGGCAGCGGGTTTTGGTTCCGTTATTCGGAGGTTCGAATCCTTCCGTCCCAGATCAATTCTTCAGAATCAAAATGCGAAAAATCTCTCCATTTACCTAAAGTAAGTAAATAGGGTATTCCACAGTCTATGGAGAGACTAAACAAAAGAATAGAGGTTTTTGGAGATAATTCTATCACTGGTTTTAAATTAAAGCCCCTAAAACTAACTGAGATGGAGTAAAATTCAAACAAATAGGAATATCAAACATATTTTGACCCATTTACTTTTGTATCCGGTTCAAATGAATAAAAAAATTGTAAGTTAATGTAGCGACTCAGGGAAGGAAATTATATATTCTATTCAATTTACCTAATAAAATGGGATTGATGAAAAAAACGTAAAGTAAAGCAAAATTTGCAAAAAAGACCGAGTTCTATGCCCATATGTATTATGTATTGTTTGTGTTCTATTTTCTTGTGTTCTATTTTCGTAGTCAACGAAATCCTTTTGGTTAAGTGAAAAAATCTGTTATTCTTTAATTAAAAAAATATACATAATTATCCATCTCTTGGGAACAAATGTTCATTGCATATGATGGATGAATATGGAAAGAGATCATACTCTTCTGGTTCTGATTTTTTTTCATCTGAAAAAATAATGACCTTAATCTTACCTTATTTAATCTTACCTTATATATATGAGATATTTTCCATTCCACACCCATTAAATTAAAATAAAAAACCGCATGGGTTTCTCAAAATATCTGGTTTCAATTAAACCATTGATGATTCAATCGGACATAGTCAAATTCGCGTATCTATCTTTACTTTAATGAATGAGATATCTACAAATTATTAGCTACTTGCTTATGATTGCGAGTGCTGCTTGATTGAAGAAGAAATGAAATTCAGTAATTATTGAAAAACATATTTACAGTCATAGTGTTGAAGTACAAGATAAGATTCTTTAATTGAACTAAACCATCTTTCTCGATTTCTTATGAATCCTCGGTACTCGAAGAAATGGAAGTGTGAGAAATAAATTTTATTGAGAAAATACACTTCTGACCCTTCTTTCATTGGAATTAATTTTAGGTATTGGAATAGTTATAGTTTTTTTGGTTAATAAAAAATTCCGTTCCAATCAGGAACGGAATTTTAATGTAATGAAAGATGAAAGACCCATTTTTTTTTTAGGTCTAAATTTTTTTTTTTTTTGAGAAAAATGGAATCCTTTTTTTTTCATGACTGATCGTTCCAAACAATCTGTTGAAGATGTAAATGGGTCTTAAGCGATTTCCTCATTTTTTTGTAAAAAATAGAAATGGGTTTGTTTCCTTCATAGGCTAGAATACGGGGGTTAAATTGGATTCTTTTCTTGCTGAGATTTCTTAGGATAAAGACTTTTTTATCCATAAATAAAAGGAAAATGAATAAAATAAAAAAGTATGTACTAAAATGTACCGATTGAGCCAATGACTATTCATGATTCCGTATTGAATCAATTCCATCCCGGTTCAAAATTAGAGGAATGTTATGGTAAAACTTCGTTTGAAACGATGTGGTAGAAAGCAACGTGCGACTTGAAGGACGTGATCACTTATGTGGATTCTCGCATCCACCATTCTCTACAGAAATGAGAATGCTCTTGGCTCGACATGGTTTGTCCTGTTCTACTAGGAACCCTATTTTGTTGGGTTGTAAATAATAAGTAAATAGCACACGATGAAGCTCGAGTAGAAAGTAATGATTCATTTATCATATCGAGGGAAAGAATCTAGGGTTAATGCCAATCAATAAGCTGGACCAACTTTGTAAATATATCTTCAATTTAGTTAGAAATTGAAAGATTCAAATTCTAACAATTTGAAATCAAAAAGTCAAACTTGTTGGAATTGGGAAAACTATTTTGATCAAAAGTGTATTACAAGGGAATAAATCGTTCATATAAATTTTCCATAGAAAGAAAGGGTATGTTGCTGCCGTTTTTAAAGGAGTAAAATCACCGAAGTAATGTCTAAACCCAACGATTCAACAAAGCAAAGATTAAGGATTCCGGAACAAGGAAACCCTATTTTCAATCGTCTCAATAATTGGATCAAAATGAGGAATTAGAATAAGGAATAAAATTCAAATTCAAATAGATTTGAGATGAGACAAACAAAAAAGGTTACAGACGACTCAATAAATTCTAAGAATTTCTATTCGAATTCTTTCAGAACTATCCAACTTGAGTTATGAGTACAAATGAATGAAGTTTCATTTTTTTATGGAAAAATAAAAAAATTCCAAGTTTAATTCATGATTTTATTTATGGATCAGTTTGCCATTATACCATTCATTATGACTATCACTATATTATGATATGACTATTGATATTTTATTTATTATTATTTTATTTTGTCTATTTTGATTTTATCATTTTATTAATTTATATTATTTATTATATTTATATTATTTTAATTATTTTATTATTTATAGTCATAGTTATAGATTTATAGTTATTTTTTATTTTTTTTTTATGTTTTTTAAATATAATCTAAAAATTAATATAATCTATTTTAATATTTAAATTAAATATTATTTAAATTAAATATTATTTAAATATTATATTATAATAAAATATTATATTATAATAATATATAATAATAATAAATTAATAAAAAAAAAAATAAATAAAAAAAAACGAATTGAATCAATCGTTTTAGAATCATTCTTTCTTGCTTGAGCCGTACGAGGAGAAAACCTCCTATACGTTTCTGAGGGGGGCTTTGCTTATCTATCCCAATGAGCCATCTATCGAATCGTTGCAATTGATGTTCGATCCCGAAGAGAAGGAAGAGATCTTCGGAGAGTGGGTTTTTATGATCCGATAAAGAATCAAACTTATTCAAATGTTCCGGCTATTCTATATTTTCTTGAAAAAGGAGCTCAACCCACAAGAACTGTTCATGATATTTTTAAGAAAGCGGAATTAATTGTCTAAAGAACTTTGAATTAATCAAAAGATTTTGGAAATACAAAATAAAGGCAGTGCCTAGTATCTAGTATATAGTATACAGCTTTGTATAAATTTTTACTCAACATTTGCCCTTTTATTTCTCTGTTCACACACTTTTTTCTTGTTTTGGGAATTTACCAACCAAAACAAGTTAATCTTGCTTATTGTACTTCTATTGATTGAATAAACCCGAAAATTTCTCCACTTCTTCCTCATTTTTTTCTCCACATTTCTTATTTAATTTATTTTATGTCGTGCCAATCCAACACAAGCTTTATTTGATTTGATTTATTCAATTAATTGGATTTGTTTTTTTTTTTCAACATGCAATTCATATTGACAATGGTGTATTGAACAAATATAATTCGATCATAAATAAATGGATCTGTTTATCCCCACTCATATTTATACTGGTTATATTGGTTCTTTACTTCAATTATTAATGAATGAAAAATTTTTTGAATTGATAAAAAAAATTAAATTTAAATAAAGGTCTGTCAATTTTTACATCGCTTTTTATCTGGAAATCTGTTGTATTTTAATCGGATCTGCCCCGGTTTAATTATATTATATTAATTTGTTTGAATTTAATAAGACTTTAATTAATAATTAATCGAATCGTCGATTTTCTCTTTTCAAATTTGTTGCTAATTAAATTTCAATATTTTTTTTGTGGGATCGTGCAATCAATTTATTTTAAAATTTAAATATATTTGTATTTTGATTTCGATCATATCTACTCTTCTCTTCACATATAATATTCACATTATATACATATTTAATATATATTTATCTGGGTTGCTAACTCAACGGTAGAGTACTCGGCTTTTAAGTGCGGCTATGATCTTTTACACATTTGGATGAAGCAACGAATTCGTCCAGACTTTTGGTAGAGTCTATAAGACCACGACTGATCCTGAAAGGTAATGAATGGAAAAAATAGCATGTCGTATTATATTAATTTAATTAGTAATGTAGAACTCTAAAAATAATCATCCTTACTGGATCGGTACAAAAATCTTTGATTTTAGGAAGGGGACAAAATGAATTCACATTTACCGTTTGGTCGAGTGAATAAATGGATAGAGTCTTACGGCTCCAATTCTAGGCAAAGAAAAAGCGACGAGCTTATGTTCTTAATTTGAATGGTTACCTGATCTAATCTAATTAGACGTTAAAAATAGATTAGTGCCTGATACGGGAAAGGGTTCTCCTGTGAGTGGATCATCAATTACTTTTTTTAATGAATCCTAACTATTCTTCACCCATTATAGATAGGGTAGAGTAGAGATGGATGTGTAAAAGAAAGAGCATACTGATAAAGAAAGAAAATGGATTCCAAAATCAAAAGAGCGATTGGGTTGCAAAAATAAAGGATTTTTAACCTTTTCTTTTTCTTGTTATGTTAACAAACATAAACCGATTGGATCTGGAAAGATAGGAAGAAGATCTGGGGATTGGACTCTCTGTTTTCAAGGTAACTTTTTCTTACTGTATACATACCTTATATACATACTTGTTCTGGCCATATCGCACTATGTATCATTTGTTGACCAAAAAAATGTTTTCTGTCTCTGGTTCAAGTATAATTCAAAATGGAAGAATTAAAAGGATATTTAGAAAAAAGTAGATCTAAACAACAACACTTCCTATATCCGCTTCTCTTTCAAGAGTATATTTACGCACTTTCTCATGATCATGGTTTAAATGTAAATGAATCAAATTTTTATGAACCCGCGGAAATTTCAGGTTATAACAATAAATTTAGCTCATTACTTGTGAAACGTTTAATTACTCGAATGTACCAACAAAATTATTTGATCAATTCTGTTAATGATTCTAACCAAAATAGATTCGTTGGGCACAACAAGAATTTTTATTCTCAAATGATATCAGAGGGTTTTGCTGTCATTGTGGAAATGCCTTTCTCGCTGCGGTTAGTATCCTCCCTCGAAGAAAAAAAAGAAATACCAAAATCTCAGAATTTACGATCTATTCATTCAATATTTCCATTTTTTGAGGACAAATTATCACATTTAAATTATGTATCAAATATACTAATACCCTATCCCGTCCATCTAGAAATCTTGGTTCAAATTCTACAATGCTGGATACAAGATGTTTCCTCTTTACATTTTTTACGATTCTTTTTTCACGAATATCATAATTGGAATAATCTCATTACTCCAAAGAAATCTAGTTATGGTTTTTCAAAAGAGAATCCAAGACTATTTCGGTTCCTATATAATTCCTATGTAGTTGAATGCGAATCCATATTAGTTTTTCTCCGTAAACAATCCTCTTATTTACGATCAACATCTTCTGGAACCTTTCTTGAGCGAACACATTTCTATGAAAAAATAGAACAACATCTTATAGTACTTTGTTGTAATGATTTTCAGAAAACCCTATGGTTGTTCAAGGATCCTTTCATACATTATGTTAGATATCAAGGAAAATCAATTCTGGCTTCAAAAGGGACTCATCTTCTGATGAAGAAATGGAAATATTACTTTGTCAATTTTTGGCAATGTCATTTTCACTTTTGGTCTCAACCCTGTAGGATCCACATAAACCAATTCTCCAATTTTTCTTTCTATTTTCTGGGTTATCTTTCAAATGTACCAATAAATCCTTTAGCGGTAAAGAGTCAAATGCTAGAGGATTCCTTTTTAATAGATACTGTTACTAAAAAATTCGAAACTATAGTTCCAATTATTCCTATGATTGGATCGTTGTCAAAAGCTAAATTTTGTAATGTATCGGGGAATCCTATTAGTAAGCCAGTTTGGGCCGATTTATCAGATTCTGACATTATTGATCGATTTGGTCGTATATGTAGAAATCTTTCTCATTATTATAGTGGGTCTTCAAAAAAACAGAGTTTGTATCGAATAAAGTATATACTTCGACTTTCATGTGCTAGAACTTTGGCCCGTAAACATAAAAGTACGGTACGCGCTTTTTTGCAAAGATTAGGTTCAGAATTTTTAGAAGAATTCTTTACGGAAGAAGAAAAAGTTCTTTCTTTAATCTTACCAAAAATTTCTTATCCTTTACATAAGTTATATAGAGAACGCATTTGGTATTTGGATATTATTCGTATAAATGACTTGGTTGGTGAATCAT